TCCACATCACTTCTGCTTCTATTCTAACACAAGATTCCCCTTTTCTGTGGAAAAGGCCCATATCCATAATTCTGATTTGACATATGGACAATTCCTCAATATCTTGTTCATTCGCAACAAAATATTTTCTTTGCCCGTCGAATATGCTTTTGGGGGGAGAGAGACTATTTCACCAATCGAGTCACAGGTATCTAACATATTCATACCTAACGATTTTCCACAAAGTGGTGACGAAACGTATAACTTGTACAAATCTTTCCATTTTCCAAGTCGATACGATCCCTTCGTCCGTAGAACTAGTTTCTCGATCGCAGACATTTCTGGAACACCCCTAACAGAGGGACAAAGAGTGCATTTTGAAAGAACTTGTTGTCAACCTCTTTCAGCTAGGAATCTATCGGATTCAGAAGAGAAGAACTTGCATCAGTATCTCAATTCAAACATGGGTTTGATTCCCACTCCATGTTCTGAGAAAGATTTACCATGCAAAAAGAGGAAAAAACGGCGTCTTTGTCTAAAGAAATGCCTTGCGAAAGGGCAGATGTATAGAACCTTTCAACAAAGGGCTCTTTCAACTCTCTCAAAATCGAATCTATTCCAAACATATATGCCATGGTTCTTGACAGGGTACTGGATATTTGTAGATAATTTTGTAGATACTTTTTCAGACCTATTGCCGATTTCAGATACTTTTCCAGAACTATGGCTGATACTACGTAATAGTCAAAAATTGGTATCCATAATACGAAGTAGCAGTAAAAAATTGGTATTCATCTTTCGGGATATTAGGCATAGATTGGGTAGATCGTGGCGAATTCTTTGGAAAAAAGCGCGTCTTAATCTGATAAGTGAGATTTCGAATAAGTGTTTACATAATGTTCTTCTGTCCGAAGAAATGATTCATCGAAATAATGAGTCACCATTGATATCGACACATCTGAGATCGCCAAGTGTTTGGGAGTTCTTCTATTCAATCCTTTTCCTTCTTGTTGTTGCTGGATATCTCGTTTGTACCCAGCTTCTCTTTGTTTCCGGGGCCTCTAGTGAGTTACAGACAGAGTTCGAAAAGGTCAAATCTTTGATGATGGAATCATCTATGATTGAGTTGCGAAAACTTCTGGATAGGTATCCTACATCTGAACCAAATTCTTTCTGGGTAAAGAATCTCTTTCTAGTTGCTCTGGAACAATTCCGTTCTAAGAAGATATATTTGAATATCAATCTCATCGATCTCATATCAAATCCCATCAATCGAATCACTTTTTCGAGAAATACGAGACATCTAAGTCATACAAGTAAAGAGATCTATTCATTGATAAGAAAAAGAAAAAACTGGAACGGGGATTGGGTTGATGATAAAATAGAATCCTGGGTCGCGAACAGTGATTTGATTGATGATGAAGAAAGAGAATTCTTGGTTCAGTTCTCCGCCTTAACGACAGAACAAAGGATTGATCAAATTCTATTGAGTCTGACTCATAGTGATCGTTTATCAAAGAATGACTCTGGTTATCAAATGATTGAAGAACCGGGAGCAATTTACTTACGATACTTGGTTGATATTCATAAAAAGGATCTATTGAATTATGAGTTCAATCCATCCTGTTTAGCAGAAAGACGGGTATTCCTTGCTCATTATCAGACAATCACTTATTCCCAAACTTCGTGTGGGACTACTACTTTGCACTGCCCATCTCATCGAAAACCCTTTTCGCTCCGCTTAGCCTTATCCCCCTCTAGGGGAATTTTAGTGATAGGTTCTATAGGAACTGGACGCTCCTATTTGGTCAAATACCTAGCTACAAATTCCTATGTTCCTTTCATTACGGTATTTCTGAACGATAACAAGCCAAAAGTTATGGATGAGGATGAAGATGAGGATTATTACGAGATAAAGGTTGGTGGTAGTGACGAGATTGATGCTAGTGACGCTGCTAGTGACGCGATTGATGCTAGTGACGAGATGGATCCTGACCTTGATACGGAGCTGGAAGAGCTAACTATGATGAATGCGCCAACTATAGATAGGATGTCGGAACTAGGCCCCACCCTTCAATTCGAATTAGCAAAAGCGATGTCTCCTTGCATAATATGGATTCCAAACATTCATGATCTGGATGTGAATGAGTCGAATTACTTATCCCTAGGTCTATTAGTGAACCATCTATCTGAAGGATGCTCCAATAGAAATATTCTTGTTATTGCTTCGACTCATATTCCCCAAAAAGTGGATCCCGCTCTAATAGCCCCGAATAAATTAAATACGTGCATTAAGATACGAAGGCTTCTTATTCCACATCAACAAAAGCACTTTTTCATGCTTTCCTATACGAGGGGATTTCACTTGGAAAAGAAAATGTTCCATACTAACGGATTCGGGTCCATAACCATGGGTTACAATCCACGAGATCTTGTAGCACTTAGTAATGAGGTCCTATCGATTAGTATTACACAGAAGAAATCCATTATAGACACTAATACAATTAGATCCGCTCTTCAT